GACCCCTCGCCTTTTTCGGCAGACCAATCATTCCCCGAGAAGCTCCTATCTTTCTTTCATATTACTTATTTTTCTATTTTTCAAATTAGAATTATAGAGTGGCGATTGGAATGAACAATCTTTAAATAAAAATGATGAATCAAAAAATTCTATGGAATTCTAAAAGACGGAAAGATCCTTCTGATCGAGTCATATCATTCCATTATATTGACAATTTCAAAAAACTGTTCATACTATGAACATAGTATAATGGCGGTCGGGCAAGTATGCCCCCATCGTCTAGTGGTTCAGGACATCTCTCTTTCAAGGAGGCAGCGGGGATTCGACTTCCCCTGGGGGTAGGGTACTACGAAAGGAAGTTGATCGTGAATTATCAATAAAGACAGAAATAGATTCTTCCTGGGTCGATGCCCGAGCGGTTAATGGGGACGGACTGTAAATTCGTTGGCAATATGTCTACGCTGGTTCAAATCCAGCTCGGCCCAATAATTAGCCGATCCACCATGAAATGATGTAACCATTTGTTGTTCTCCGGAAATGCCCAAGGCGCTCTGATACGGAAGAATAAAAATCTGATACATCCCTACCGCTTTTTATTTTTTTACGTATTTTTTCCACAAATTCAGATCTTGCTAATGATCTAGATTCATATCAAGATCTGTAAGTATAAAGTCTAAATAAAAAAAAAAACTCTTTTTTTATTTTCATTGATTCATTAAAGATTTTCAATCGATTTGGCAATAACGAACAGATTACTAGTAATCCGTGTCGATCTCGCTAAAGTGCATATCCATATAGATATCAATATTTCAGTCCCGCCTCTGCCCGTTAGAACAAGACAATTCTAATCTAAAATCGAAATAGAAAGAAAGGGTTTGAATGAGAATCAAACCGTAAGGCATGCTGTACACTTTTTTTTCCTGGGATTGTAGTTCAATTGGTCAGAGCACCGCCCTGTCAAGGCGGAAGCTTCGGGTTCGAGCCCCGTCAGTCCCGATGGATAGAAATCCAATAAAAAAATACATCAATTCATTTCTGGGAGTCAAAATAACAAACATAATCTCATTCCTAACAGGGATCTCTCTTTTTTTTTTTCGTTTCACATTTCTCATCAAATCAATATGGTAATTTCCATTTCTTCAACTAATACTGATTGATGGAAAAGAAACATATGTGGATTAGTACAATTATTAGTAGTGTCATATTCCGGATTGCAAGATAAAGAGATACCGTACTACTAGACCTGGCTTTTTTCGATTACTCCCGATCTGTATAATGAAATAGAGTACTATAGAATATGGTTACCGCGAACACACACACAAATGGAATTTGCACGATACAAAATAAATTGAACGCAGTTCCTTTGATTTTGATAGAATACTTTAGGATTAAAAGTATATCCTTTTCTGGTTCCGATTTTGTATAACCTCAAGTATAAATTTCAATTCCTAATTATTTGCATTTTAAACAATCTATCTCATTCAAATTTCACACTGAACTTTTGATATATGTTTATCCTATTACTAATCGAAGGATGAGAATATTAAAAAAAAAGTAAAGGAATTCTTGATTAGATCAGAAATACCATTTTGGAATTTGGTATGGATAAAAGATCTTCCTATGTTATACTATTCAATTCTTGACGATGAATCGATTTGATAGCTCAGATATTGTTATTCATGATATTGATCCGATTCGATATCATCGAGATGTAATTTATACCATTGAATTTACCGACGAAAGATTTATCATCTCTATGGGATTAAATCCCGAGTTATTGCGAATTAAAGAGAAATCTAACGATGAGATTATGGAAGTAAATATTCTCGCATTTATTGCTACTGCACTGTTCATTCTAGTTCCTACTGCCTTTTTACTTATAATTTACGTAAAAACGGTAAGCCAAAGTGATTAATTTGACTTAAACTTGACTTCTTAGTTCTTATCAATGCAATGATGGAAGAAAAAAATGAAAAAGGATTTTAATTTCGCGTCTTACTCTTAAATGAAATGATCGGACTAGAATTTGCAGTATTCTATGAAATCTGATAGTATGGTAGAAAGAAATAAAATCTATTTCTTTCTACCATACTATCTATTATTGTAGTGTATAAATATTGTAGTGTATAAAGTTTGACTCTATAAGGATAGAGGTTTAATATGGATCAATTTACAATATCTATCCTCATATATATATAGAATAGAATATCAATCACATATATGTAATGTACATAGTGTCCCAATTTTTTTTCTTTGTTTCATCTAGTTGATTTGTATTGGTTCCAATCAATCTGAAATAATCAAAAGGCAACTCTTATTCTTCCGATTCGAATTTTTAGATTTCTGATGATTTTCAAGACCAATCCCGGTATCATATTAAAAAAAATCAAATAATCTTTTTAGCATTTCGAAGAAGTAATTGATTAAATAGTTGACAGATGATCTAGGGGTTCTATGGGAAACTTTTTCCTATTTCGAAAAGATTAGGAAAACTATTTTTAACATTTGAACAATGATATGAAATGAAAGCATAAATCCAATTTCGAAACAAAATAATAAACCAAATAATAAAACAAGAGGTAAGCACCTAATATGTGACTCGCCTAAGGCAACGGCAATATCTTATTATGTGTAGTATCTCCTTAGACAACTACTATGTCTATCTTGTTTCCTATAGAAAGTGTGTATCCGCTTAATAACTAATAAAAAAACGGATTTCTTTTCTCTTTGAAAAAAGTGAAAAAGGGGGGGGAATAAAAAAATAAATAAAAAAACGGGTTCCGCGGTTCCTCATTGTCCATATATAACTTTGGTAAGAGCCAGTTCATCGAAATCGAAATTTTAGAAAGAATTCGGTTGGAAGAAATTTCCTATTATTTGTATTCCCTTGACTTTAAAAATACGAACATGGGAATAATTCAAATATTTGTTTAATTGAAAGAATATTTTCTATTTCTATATTATCCATAGAATACATTACTCCACTCGAATACACTATAATTCCGAAATGCAGATATTTTTGAATTCCATTTCGAAATGGAATTCATGAATTAAATAGAAAAATGAAAACAATTTCAGAACCCATCTATAAAACAATTGATACAGTTTGATTTTAGTTTTTTCCCTCAACTCAATTAGTAGTACCTTTAGAGTCCACTTCTGCCCCATACTACGAGGGAAAGGGAAAATGTAAAGACTACCATTAAAGCAGCCCAAGCGAGACTTACTATATCCATGTAAATTCTGTCTCCTATCTCTATCAATATGAAGGAATTATTTCATTATTGTTATTGTTCACTAATAATAGTATAGTGGAATCACTAGCACAGAGTCAAAAAGGGATTCTGGCCTAACATCATTGACGAAAGAATCCAATAAATCAAATTATAACATCTAACAAGTTCTTATATGATTTCTAGTATAATCAGAAAACATTAAGCACAAACGAAATATCCGGAGACACCCTTGGAAGTATTAAGGGAATGAATGTTACTAACGGGTAGGAATAATAAGACCTATGGTTTATTTTGTTGCCCTCCATTTCATTAAGTAAAATATATATAGAACCAAGATGGATCACTTCGCAGACTCTTATTTCCATTTGATCTAATCCTTACCGTCTCCCGATTGCCTCTGTAAAACAATCGGAAGACAGCCTCTTTCACGATTCAATTCTTTCACTAGGGGTTGCCGAAAAGAAAGAATTCTTTTTTCTAAATTTATATTAAATACAAAAATTATTAAATAAAATCAAAATTGAAAATAGAAATGAAAATAAAAAATAATCAAAATGATAATCAAATAAAAAAAAGAAAGCCAATTAGTTATTCAATCTAACTAATATTGAATAAATGTCGGAGCGCTCATATACTTTCATGAGTCCGTATACAAAGTTTATTCCGCCCCTTCCCCCAACTAAAAATGGAATTCAATTCTCTGTCCGATCTATCCCTATCCAATCTAATTCAAGACCCGGTCAGTAGATGGACATTACATTAGTAGTGGAGTGGAAGAACTATCATATCAAGGTTTACCGATTCCTTTTCACTACTAGAATCTTTCTTGAATACGAGACACAAGGATTTATAGCATTTTAAAGAAAAAAACCAGCAGATGAATCAAGCAAGTCTCAAGAGTCCTTTTCCCCCGCCTGCTTCTGCTGGAAAAAAAATTGTAAAGTTTTATATCAATAAAACGGAATAAGCAATTTTGTCGATCAGGCGACACCCGGATTTGAACTGGGGAAAAAGGATTTGCAGTCCCCCGCCTTACCGCTCGGCCATGCCGCCAAAATGATACAAAATAAATATATGAGAATATCCCCCCAAAAAACCAAAAAAAAAGGGGGTTCGAAACTTCTTTTTTTTATTTGTTTGTATCTTCAATTCTGTTTTCCTTAATCCCATTCTTAAAAGAGACCCTTCCCCCCTTTTTCTATTGAAAAAACAAACGTGCACTTTCAGTCAAAAAAGCTAAAATTCAGGACAAATCGGAACCATTAACTATTAATTCATGAACGATTCTTGAATTTTAATTTAAAAGAAAAATGGTTTTTTCCTAATGAGATAAGAAGATACAAATTGAGACATAAGAAATCTTATTTTTCAAGAAAAAAAATCCTTTTCCATTTCAATTATAACAGCAATTATCAGTATATGTAAAGCCTAGAACATAAATTGTTACACAGATATTATCTAATCGGGTATCTTATCTGTCTATAATGCCTATAGGGAATTTTCAGGAAATTATCGTGCTTCCATCTTCCATTTTTTTTTTTTTACAATTTTTCATTAAATAGATTGAATAGAAAAGCAAAATTTAACACGACATGTGCTGTCCCGAACGAATAGGACTGCAATAAAGGAAGAGACATCTATATAGATAGCTATAGCTAGAGTTATATCTGCGCATGTTTAAAAAATCCAAGTCTTATTACGCACTTCAATCGTATTCTACAAATTCTACTAAAAAAAAATAGGTAAAATTTTCTCTCTTTTCTG